TCGAATCGAATATATTAAGAATCTTAGGTTAGAAACAAAAAAAGAATTTTAAATGTCTTGAATTCAAAGATGAAAAAAAAAAATCTTATTTTATTATCTAATTAAGAGTAAGATATTATTGTTGATCAATATAGAATTGATAAAAAAATCCAAATTCGCTAATATATATCATCGCTAGATTCTCGTAATTGTTAGATTAATCGTTATGTTCTATATCTATAGTATTCAACATTTATTTGAAATTCGATTCTCTATTTTATTCTTTATGAATAGCTAAGAATAAAAAAAGGTTAATAGATAAGATCCTAGGATCCCTACGCATGTACAATTTCTCTTATTTAAGCCCGCTTAGCTCAGAGGTTAGAGCATCGCATTTGTAATGCGACGGTCATCGGTTCGATTCCGATAGCCGGCTTTTCTCTATTTGGTAGATTTTTTACATGATTGATAATGTCTTTTTGAAAGAAAAGAACATTGAAAAGGCTTCTTCCAAAGATCATCGATCCAGTATGTTGTAGGAGCTTCCAATTATGAATAAAAGTTGGAGGAAGTTCGATTTCGGCAGAATAAATCAAGAAAAGGAACCCTCTTTTAATTTATATTTCTATATGCGTATACAATACAAAAAGGGGTCTGGAATTTGATACAAATCATATTAGTATTCTTTGTAGTACAATACTTCAGCGGATTTCGCTTCATTTATCATGTAGCTCAGTTTTAATTTAGGTTTATGAAATTCAATAAAATAAGGAGTCTTTATGTCACGTTACCGAGGGCCTCGTTTCAAAAAAATACGCCGTCTGGGGGCTTTGCCGGGACTAACGAGTAAAAGGCCTAGAGCCGGAAGCGATTTTAGAAACCAATCACACTCCGTAAAAAAATCTCAATATCGAATTCGTTTAGAAGAAAAACAAAAATTGCGTTTTCATTATGGTCTTACAGAACGACAATTACTAAAATATGTTCGTATCGCCAGAAAAGCCAAAGGGTCAACCGGTCTGGTTTTACTACAATTACTTGAAATGCGTTTGGATAACATTCTTTTTCGATTGGGTATGGCTTCAACTATTCCTCAAGCCCGCCAATTGGTTAACCATCGACATATTTTAGTTAATGGTCGTATAGTCAATATACCAAGTTATCGTTGCAAACCCCGAGATATTATTACAGTAAGGGATGACCCAAAATCTAGATCTCTGGTTCAAAATTATCTTGATTCATCCCACCATGAGGAATTGCCAAAGCATTTGACTCTTCGCGCATTCCAATATAAAGGATTAGTCAATCAAATAATAGATAGTCAATGGGTCGGTTTGAAAATAAATGAATTGCTTGTCGTAGAATATTATTCTCGTCAAACTTAAACCTAACTAAAATAACGGGCTCGTACAAATTTCCCCTTTCACCTAACTTAAGGAAAGGGATACAAGGTAAGGAGTTTGATCCGTGGAGTTTTTTTTTATCCCATTCATGTATCATAGATCCGAGGGTCAATTTTTATCCCCTGCCTACCCCTTCCCTTTCTTTCCTTTATTTTCCGTAGGAATTGAGAATCTAGCTCAAAAAAAGGTCTGACTGCTTCGGTATTCATTCTTTTTTGCTTGGATACATTCCGGTCAGTAACATTGATGAATTAGGTCAAGGTACGGAAAGAGAGGGATTCGAACCCCCGGTAAACAAAAGTCTACATAGCAGTTCCAATGCTACGCCTTGAACCACTCGGCCATCTCTCCTACACAATGATTATGACCGAGAACCCGCGTGAATAGCGAGTTGTTCAAATTCGATTGGTAGATGGGTACGGACAATCGAATCCGTTCTAACTAGAAACTAGAAAAATAGAAACCCTTTCAGCAAAGAAAAAATTCTTCCTTTGAGTCTGGGGAAAAGGATAACTTTTTTGTTTGTGAAAAACTGTTCAAAACAAAAAACAATAAGGCTATATATCTTGTTTGCAAAGATGGCGCTCTTTTTTTTTCTGATATTTCTACCTGATTTAATCAATGAGTTGGAGCGAATCGCCGGATCAGTCTATTTTTTTTAACGCGTCTGCTTTTATGTTATTTTGTACTGTACAATTCCTTTGTTTGTGGGATCATTTTCTCACAAGAGGTAATGAAACAAATTATAGAATGGATTTTTACCTATGCCTAGATCGCGGATAAACGGAAATTTTATTGATAAGACCTTTTCGATTGTAGCCAATATATTATTACGAATAATTCCGACAACTGTAGGAGAAAAAGAGGCATTTACCTATTACAGAGATGGTGCGATTTGATTAGTTTTTTATTTACCGCTTTCGGTCTTAGAAGAAAGAAAGACAATTCGGGATAGAAAAGAACAAAAAAAAAGATTATTGAAAAAATCTACGCTTGTTGAAGGTGAAGTTTATAGATAAAACCATTCCTTCTGTCGTGTATCCCCGATTAATGCAGCCTCAGATGCTTCAATTGTCGATTCTAGTATTGAGCGAAAGGTTACACCTATGGGTTCTGTA